GGATGTCCTAATACGTTACAAAATCTCGCTTTTGCCAATAATCCAATCAAAGAAATAAGTGGAACTCTTGTATCGAGTTTCTTCATAGCGTTATCTATTAGAAATGCATTGTCCACCATTTGACTCCGTACCACTGAAGAATTTAGTCGCACACTTGAAAGATAGCCTAAAAAGTCGAGAGAATGCTTAGATAATTGGTTTATATAGATCCTTTCCGGTTGAGACCCCGCAAAAAAATGACATTGACATAAATTAACAAGGTAAAATTTCCATTTATTCATCAGAAATGGAATATCTTTTGAAGCCAGAATGAATTTTCCTTGATATCTAACATAATGTGTGCAAGGATCCTTCAACAACCAAAGGATAACCTGAAAATAATTAGGAAAGACTTCTGCAAGATGTTCTATTTTTCCATAGAAATGAATTCGCTCAAGAAGGACCCGAGAGGATGTTGACCGAAAATGAGAATCTTGTTTACGTAGAAAAAGAAAGATAGATTCGTATTCCGACACATAAGAATTATATAGGAACAAGAAAAATCTTGGATTACTTTGTGAAAAAATGTAAATGTATTTCTTTGGAGTAAGAAGACTATTCAAATTCCAATACTCATGGAGAACAAATCGTAATAAATGCAAAAAAGAAACATCTTTCACCCAGCATCGAAGGATTTGAACCAGGATTTCCAGATGGATCGGATAGGGTATTAGTACATCTAATACATAATTTAAATGTGAAAATTTGTCCTCTAAAAAAGGAAATATTGAATGAATTGATCGTAAATTATGAGATTTTACTATTTCTGACCTTTCTAAAGAAGATGCGAATCGTAGGGAAAATGGGATTTCCACAATGACTGAGAAACCCTCTGATATCATTTGATAATATAAATTCTTGTTACATTTCAAAAATAGATTTTGGTTAAAATAATTAGTGGAAATAATCAAATGATTTTGTTGATCCATTCGAGTAATTAAACGTTTTACAATTAGTAAACTAGATTTTTTTTCATAACTGACATTTTGCAACAAAATAGATCTATTTAAACCATAATCATGGGAAAGTACATAACTATACTCCCGAAAGATAAGTGGGTATAGGAAGTCGTGCTGCCTAGATGGATCTAGTTCTAAATATCTTTGGAATTTTTCCATTTGAGATTCAATTTGAACCGAAGGGAAAAGGTAGGGTTTTTGAGATTATCAAATGATACATAGTGCGATACAGTCAAAGCAATAGTATTTATAGTAATAAAAGACTAAATACCACGACAAGAGATAAACTCATCAACGGATTCTCTATCCTCTCCTTTTCCGTCTAATTGGTTTATGTTGATTTCTAATTTGTTTATGTTGATTAAAGGCTAAGAAGATGGCTAAAAATCCTTTATTTTTTCAAGCCAATCGCTCTTTTGATTTTGGAACCAATCTCTTTATCAATATACTGCTTCTTATACACCTTCATCTCCACCCACTAATGGTGAATAGCTAATAGTTAGGACTCCTAAAAAAAAAAAAGATAATCCACTCAGGGAAAAAACCTTTCCCACATCAGGCACTAATGTATTTTTAACGTCTAATTAGAGTGGGAAATCATTTTAATTAAGATCCAAACAAGCTCGTTGCTTTTTTTTTCCTATAATTGGAGCCATAGTGCTCTATCCATTTATTCACTTGACCAAACTTTGAATGCATTTTGTTCTGTGCCAAGAATTCAAGAAAAAGTTTTGACCAAGCCGATAAGAAAAAATTCCTGGAATTCTTCATTGACACGACATGCTGTTTTTTCCATTCATTCCTTTTTGGATCAGTCGCGATCTTCCCGACTCTACAGATAGTGTGGACGAATCAATTTCTTCATAGAAATGTGTAAAAGATGCTAGTCGCACTTAAAAGCCGAGTACTCTACCGTTGAGTTAGCAACCCCCCGCCTCAAAAAACATAAAACCAGGATGTGTAGATACAATCGGAATCCCAATAAAAAAAAAAATTGAATTGCATCGCACAATCCAAATATTAAACTAGCAAGAAAATTAAATATAAAAATTTCGAATTGATTCTGAACATAAAAATGAATGGCTCAGATGCAAATACACGAAATTGTTAAATAACAATATGTATAAAATCTAAATTGATAGGTCATTTCTTGTCACGTATGCTATCTATTGAATAAAGTACAAAAACAAAAACCTATACCTATAGAAGCGAGAAAGATCAATTTACCCACACACACAATGAATTATATTTGTTTGATACCCTGTTGTCAATATGAGCGTGAATGTTGAAAAAGAATACACTTGAACAGAATACAATGAAGAAATAAAAAAAAAAATTCTAAATTCTTAATAATTAATAAAAACTTTAAATCAAATTTAAATAATAATAAAATATAAATAAGATTATAGAATTAAGATATATAATTAACAAACACAAGCCTACGACTTGTGTTTGTTGGACTTGTGTTAAATTAAACAAGGGTAGGCCAAGTTATAGATAAATCATCCAACCCCCCTTTTTTGTATTGCATTGATTGAATTTACTTTGATTAAGGCAGAATTTTGTAAAAACCCCGATTTCTTTGAAATGTCCTGAACAGTTTCTGTAGGTTGAGCACCCTTTTCAAGGAAATATAGAATGTCAGGAAAATTTAAATAGGTCTGATTATTTATTGGATCATAAAAACCAACCTTCCGAAGAGGTTTTCCTTCTCTTCGCGATCGAACATCAATTGCAACGATTCGATAAATAGTTCGTTGCTTTCGACCACACCGTCTCAAACGAAGTTTGAGCATATTCCTCCCTTAGTTTTAATTCGTTTTAATATGTAATTAATTCCCTTATGGAATCATGAATAGTTGTTGGTTAAGGTGATACTATACCCGTGTTTTTGAGTAATCAAAATTTTTGACTTCTATATCTATAATCTATATGAATTCTTTTTTGTTTACATATGTAATTATATTATTAATTAGATTAAAAGAGATAAGAGGATTGAAATGGAGCTTTTCCATTTCCGATTGATCGCTATCTACTTCGCCGAGTAAGTATATGGGGATAAGGGGGTTCTAAATAAAAAAATAAGGCAAAGAAAAAGCATACTATTTTACTGGATGCTAGACTCTCTTGTATAGGTACAAAACAAAAGAAGTACAGATTAAGCCATTCTTCCTATTTTTTAACCTACCCTAATAAATTAATCGACTTAATCCTCTTGCTTAATCACCTTGATTGAGTTCAATTAGTACTCTTAGTATTTTAATTCAATTCAGAAATCAAAAAAGAGTTTATAATTAGACTGCACCATTCTCATTTAATGAATCGGGAATCGTGGGCACTTTCAGATTTCGATTTAGAGTGCATGATTGAAAACACAAATAGATGTGGGCGTAAGCTTTTTTTTTTTTTACTTCAAAAATATTTTTATCTAGGTTCTCATCTTTCTCGGATCAAACATAGATTCAATTGCATCAATGTCTATTTGATTTGAACTCAATCCAATTTATGCAAAATATGATTCAAAGAAGAATCACTTTCCATAATTAAAAAATGAAGAAGAATCACATCTATTAGAATCTTAAATTAAACATAAAGTTGTTCAAAAAGACAATCCAATCCTTTTTTATTCTCATATACTGAAAATAAATATTCTATATACTGAGAATGCCTATTCTCATAGAAATAATATAATGGGTATGCTCTGGGACGGAAGGATTCGAACCTCCGAATAGCGGGACCAAAACCCGTTGCCTTACCACTTGGCCACGCCCCATATTCTATTTCTATTCGTTACTAATAAACACTAATATTAGTATTGGTTGTTCGTCAATTCCAGTCAAAAGATCTCTGAACTAGATTGTTCATAAGATTTTGATACGTGTAGATATAGAATTAAACTGAATTTATTGATCATAATATATAATTCAATTAAGATATTGGATGAAAGTACTATTTCTTCTATTCTTTCTTTTTTTTTTTCTTGAGAATTGAATGAAGGCTTTTTGATCGGTCTACCTTACTTTTAATTGAGTGTTTAATATCTTATTCATTTTAAAATGAATAAGATATTAAACACTCAATTAAAAAAAAAATATACAATTATCTTTCTATTTTTAAGAATAAAATTTTTGTTATGCTTAATATCTTTAGTTTGATCTGGATCTGTTTTAATTCTATCCTTTATTCAAGCAGTTTTCTCTTCGCTAAATTACCCGAGGCCTACGCTTTTTTGAAGCCAATCGTAGATGTTATGCCAGTCATACCTGTGCTCTTTCTTCTCTTAGCCTTTGTTTGGCAAGCTGCTGTCAGTTTTCGATAAGATCTTAAATACTGTTCTAACCTTTCAAAATTCATGATTTATTCACGAAAAAAAAAATTGATAAGATCAGATAAGTCGTACAATATGAATCCTCAAGTCAACGATCGAGATTCCTGTATAGCCACAATAAATCTGGATACACAGACTTCCTGATTCTGCACTTTTTTCCATTGAAAGACCTTATTCTATTAGTTTATATATTATTAGAATACTTTATCATATATACTAGAATAGAATATTCTACTTAGAGTCCCCATAATATCTAATTTTGGTATGAAATAAAATTTTTGATAATGAAGGACTCGACCCAATTTTACAAATGCATTTCTGAAATGGAATCTTTTTTCTATTTCTATAAAGCACTCAATTTCTTGGTGTCAAAATAGAGTATGTGTTCTAAAAATAGAGAATCTATTCTCTTTTTCCCAAACAAAAAAAAAAAAGAATCTTGGAGATTGTGTAATGCTTACTCTCAAACTTTTTGTTTACACGGTAGTTATATTCTTTGTTTCTCTCTTCATCTTCGGATTCCTATCTAATGATCCAGGACGAAATCCAGGACGCGAAGAATAAAAAAAAATTGTTTTTTTTTTTTTTTGCTTGATTTTGAAATGTTCTTAGGATTTTATCTAGTTCATACCCTTAACTCTAAAAATGAAAAGAAAAACTATAATACTTAATAAGACTCTAATATATATATATATATGAAATATGAAAAAAAAAAATAAAAAAGAAAAACAAAAACCAAGAGGGTTTGACAAATTCGAAAGAGAATTCAAATATCAAGACCAAGTTATCAACGTAACAGAAATGGAAAGAGAGGGATTCGAACCCTCGGTACGAAGAGCTCGTACAACGAATTAGCAATCCGACGCTTTAGTCCACTCAGCCATCTCTCCGAATTACAATTAATTGAATTAATTGAATTATCGAATTAATAAAGAATTATTAAAACTAATTACTAAACGAAAATTCAATAATTAATATTAACTATAAAAAATAGTTATTATAGATATAAAAATATGTAATAAAGTTTTATCAAATATCTAACTTTTATCGGCAATTCCATTTAGATAAAAGTTAGATAAAGTAAGTGCTCAAAAAAGATATCTCCAACCCAATATTCCAATCAATACAGACTCAATATACAATCTATCTATCTAGATATATTATATAGACTCTATTTTTTTTTGTATATAGACTAGACAAAAAAATACAATATATACTAATAATAAAAAAAAAAAAAGAACAATAAATAGCTTTTCGTATGAAATCCCTCCTCTGATTTCGACGGCCTGACCCCGGTCGTTACATAGTCGAGCCTTTTTTGTTATTGAAAGAAGAAATAAAAATCAGAAAGAGGACTATTTCCAAGGTATAGAATAATAGTCTCGTTTCTTATTCTCTTTTTTTTTTTATTATTATTAGTATTATTATTTTACTTTTTACTGGACACAAAAAAAGCTAAAAGGGCTGCGGTTTCTTGAACAATACATTCTTATGTTATAAATTCAGTAGTTTTGGCCAGTAGCATCGGTCAACAAAAACCCCTTTCGAAAAAGAAAGCACTTTTTTCGTTTTTTGAGTTATTTTAATGAGTCTTCTTTTCCTAAGCTCATTATGTGTACTGACAAAAAAATATATCAATGCTCTCATTTTCATGATTCGTTTTTAATCCTATATTGATTACGACCAATTACTTTGCTCGACAAAAGACCCCTTCTAGAAGATAATGGCATCATAGCGGGTATAGTTTAGTGGTAAAAGTGTGATTCGTTCTAGTAAGCCCCTTAATAGTTAAGGGGTCCCTCGGTTGGATTCATATTCCGATCAAAAACTTTATTTCTTAAAAGGATTTAATCCTTCCCCTTTCAATAAAAGATTCGAAGAAGAATATACATTCTCGTGATTTGTATCCAAGAATCAACTAAAACTTTATAAACATAAATTGGATTATGAAATTACGAAACATAATTTTTGAATTGGATGAATATATTCAATTGAATGAGTATGAGTAAAGGATCCATGGATAAACATAGAAAGGTTTCTTTCTAATCGTAACTAAATCTTCGATTTTTTTTTTTTGTCAAGAAAAGATTGAAGCGAAATAGCTATTAAAAGGTGACTTTGGTTTACTAAAGACATCCATTTTTTTTAGTATTATTAGCCCGGCGGAAACAAAAGACTTTTCCTAAGGATTCTTTCAAATAGAAATAGAGAACGAAGTAACTAGAAAAATTGTTAAAATTCCCCTCTTCTAGAGGGATCATCTAGAAAGCACATTCTTTTGAATGCAGTAAGAGCGAAAGCTGACATAGATATTATGGGTCCAAGTTAAAGAAGTTCAATTTCCTTTGCATTTTCTCTTAAATTGTTATTAATAAAAATTTGATTATTTTTTATTTTTTTTTGTTCACGTCTTATATCCGAGAATTTCTCGATAGTCTATAAAGGAGCCGAATGAAACCAAAGTTTCATGTTCGGTTTTGAATTAGAGACGTTAAGATGAATCAACGTCTACTATAACCCCTAGCCTTCCAAGCTAACGATGCGGGTTCGATTCCCGCTACCCGCTCTATATATTATTATAGACTCTATAAATGGAGTTGAGATAGGATCCATTTGACTCGAATAGAATAAAAACAGATATAATAAAGCAAAATAAGAAGAATTTCATTACAAATAATAATAAAATTCCATTTAAATGAAATATAAAAAAAGTAAGATCCTATCTTCTATTACTAAAACGAATTACATTCTTTTCTATTCTTATATTTATTCTATTTTAATATTAAATTAATTCTTAAAAATTAAAACGAAAATAGAATAAATTTTTAAGAATTAATACATCATTGAATTAAATAGGCAATTCTAAAAATTATCTCTAATAATTTTTATTAAAAGTAAAAATAAGCAAAAAATTGGAATGAAAGGCGTCCATTGTCTAATGGATAGGACAGAGGTCTTCTAAACCTTTGGTATAGGTTCAAATCCTATTGGACGCATGGACGCAATTTATTTCCATATCTTTGTTATATTTTTATCTATGTCAAGAAAGTTAAATGGTTCAAAGAGACACTTAGACTGTAGCTTTAGCTTTTTTATGGTATATAATTTATAGCTTTAATTCGATTAATTAATTCTATTAAAAATATTTTCTTTTATTCGACTTTTTTTTATATA